TGTAAGAAAGACTAAGGGTCAGTCTTCGGGCTCATGCCCCGAGAAAAGTGAGTTCGAGTCTCACTCTTACACAAAAGATTTTGTTTTATTTTTTAAGTTTCTTTCTTATAAACATGCTTATTTCTTTTTATTTTATTTTTGCTTTTTAGGAGTAGAGTATGTAAAAAAACAGATGAAAAAAACTAAAAAAAAAAGAAGAAAACTAAGATAAACTAAGATTAGACGGTATACACTTCGAAACGGCGAAAAGACGCATTACCTGTTGCTTCTGCGGAAAAGCGAGCCTGAGAATGGAAATGAAACATCTTAATACCAAGTAAAAATCAAACGAGATTCCGAGAGTAGTGGCGAACGAAGTTGGAGTTGTGTAAAAGGTGATCATAGATCTAAACTAAACGTTAGTTTATACTGATAGTAAGAGTACTGTAAAGGAAAGTTGAAAGAGAGTTGAAAAGAGCTGGAATCTTTTTATTTTAAGCAGCTTTAAAACAGCGTACCTTTTGTATAATGGGTAAAAGAGATTAATTTGGCATATTTAAAAAGGGAAAATTAAAAGAAGTTGTTTTTAGTCAAAATACCCGAAACCAAGTGATTTAATCATGAATAGTAAACAAGAACGAACTGGTGGTTGTGGCAAAACCCTCAGAAGATTTGTGATTAGGGGTGAAAAACTAATCGAACTTGGATATAGCTGGTTTTTTGCGAAAACTATTTAAGTAGTGCACTTTTTGTTTTATTTTTTTTTTGTAATAAAATAAAAAAATCAAATAAAAAAAAGTAGACAAACAAAAAATGAAAAGATTTTTTGTTAAAAGAGAAAGCTCAAATCAGAAGTTAAGGTCATTTATTTTTTTTTAGTGTAAAAAAAAAACAAGGCCTAGACAATAAAAAAGTAGGCTTAGGGCCAGCCATCTTTTAAAAAGTGCGTAGTTGTTAATTTAATAATTTAAATTTTTTTTAAATTTTGGTGGTTAAAATAAAACTAAAACTCTGAAAGTAGAAGTTTTTAGTAGCAAAAAATACTGTTTTTCAGTAGAAACAATTTTTACATGAGTAATCTAAATATATTATTTTTTTTCTTTATATTACCACTTTTGGGTTATACAGGCCCTAAGAGTTTTTTTATGGGAATTTTTTTTTAATATATTATATCAGGAAAAAACAAAAAGAGGAGCTGTTTTTCTAACTAAAGAAAGAAAAAAAAAAGAGACACATTTTTTTAAGGAACTCGGCAAAAGAGAACTTCGACTGTTTACCAAAAACATAGCTTTTTGATTTTTATAAAAGGTGAGACCTGCCCCATGGTTGGATCTAAAAAAAGTTTGTTTTGCTTATTAATAAAGACAATTAAATGGCCGCGGTAACACTAACTGTGGTTGGATCTAAAAAAAGTTTGTTTTGCTTATTAATAAAGACAATTAAATGGCCGCGGTAACACTAACTGTGAAAATGTAGCGTAATCAATTGTTAATTAATTGTTGACCGGTATGAATGGTGTCACGAAAGTTTCTCTGTCTTAAAAAAATACTTAGTGAAATTGAATTTGTAGTGAAGATGCTACATAAAATTGTAAGACGAGAAGTCCCCATGGAACTTTACTGAGGGCTTAGGGCTTTCTATAAGCGGGACAGTTTTGTTGGGGCGACAGTTTTTTAAAAAGTAACGAAAACGAACTATGGCGTAGCTTCACCCTGAAAAATTTTTTAAGGGACATTTTTGGTGTGTTTTATGATCCGTTGTTTGGAATGGAAAAAATAACGAAAACAAATAAAAGTTACCCTGGGGATAACAGCGCAATAACGTTTGAGAGTTAATTAACGACGGTGTTTGCGACCTCGATGTTGAATTGCAGCGTCCTAGGGAGTAGTCACTCCTAAGGGTTGGTTTGTTCACCCATTAAAGCTGTACATGATTTGAGTTAAAAGCGTGGTAACACAGTTTAGTTTCTATCTACAATGATAAACATAGATATTTTGTTTTTTAGTACGAAAGGATCAAAAATTAATAGTTCTCTAAAGACAACTACTCTTTAAATTAGGATTGCTTCTAAAAAAAAAAAGAAATATTTTTTGTTTGGTTTTATTTTTATTTTCCAGCTATTTGATTTAGGTTTTATTTTAGAAAAAAAAGAAATAATTTTTGTTTGGTTTTATTTATGTATCTTTTAATTTTATTTTTCCCTTTAATTGGATTTATTTTAACTGGTTGTTTTGGGAGGCATATAGGAGAAAAGGGAGCAGGGATTTTAACTTCATGTTGTTTAATTATCGGTTTGTCTTATTCTGTTTTAGTTGGAATAGAACTTTTATTTAATTCAACGGCAACATTTTTTAGACTATGAAAGTGGTTTGACTCTGGGTTTTTTCTTGTTTTTTTTGATTTGCAGTTTGATGGTTTAGTTGCAGTTATGTTGTTTGTGGTTTTTCTTGTTTCTACTTTGGTTCATGTTTTTTCTATTGCTTATATGCGAGGGGACCCTCATGTGCCTCGGTTTATGGCATACCTTTCTTTGTTTACCTTTTTAATGGTTTTTTTAGTTACTAGCGCTAATTTTCTTCAATTGTTTATTGGATGAGAAGGAGTTGGTCTTTGTTCTTATTTATTAATTAATTTTTGATTAACAAGACTTGAGGCAAATCGAGCAGCAATTAAAGCCATGTTGGTTAATAAAGTTGGTGACATAGGCTTGCTTTTAGCAATGTTCCTTCTTTGAAAAACTTTTGGGTCTTTAGATTTTTCTTCTGTTTCTAACTTAGCTTCTCCTTCTAAGGAAGTTTTTTTTATTTGTTTATTTTTATTTTTTGGGGTAATGGGTAAGTCAGCTCAATTAGGGTTACATACTTGGCTTCCGGATGCCATGGAGGGTTGTTGGGCCTTTTAATTAAAAAATTAATTAAAAAAACCACTATGCACAGGAAAGACAATTGTTCACCAGTGGGCATTAAAAGGTTTGTTTTAATGCCTAAGAGACTTTATGTGGTCTACTTTTTTTTATTTGATTAAAGCTGTTTTTGTTATTGTTCCTTTACTTATTGCTGTGGCCTTTTTAACTTTAGCAGAACGAAAAATCTTAGGATATATGCAAATGAGAAAAGGACCAAATGTTGTAGGGGGCGGGTTCCTTCAGCCTTTTGCAGACGGGATAAAATTGTTTCTTAAAGAAATGGTCATTCCTCATCAGGCAAGTGCTTTTGTTTACTTTTTTGCCCCAGTTGCTTCTTTTACATTAGCATTTATTGTTTGGGGAATTCTTCCTTATGGAAGAGGAGTTGGTATAAGTGATTTTAATATTGGTCTTTTGTGGGTTTTAGCCATTTCTTCTATAAGTGTTTATGCTGTTTTAATGTCTGGGTGGGGGAGTCGTTCAAAATATGCTTTTTTAGGGGCTATTCGCGCGGCTGCGCAAATGATAAGTTATGAGGTTTCGATTGGGTTGATCTTGATTTCTGTTCTTTTATGTGTTGGCTCTTTGGCTTTTAATAAAATTGTTTTGGTACAAAATTTTATTTGATTTTTTATTCCTTTTTTTCCTATTGTTGTAATGTTTTTGGTTTCTATTTTAGCAGAAACAAATCGTGCCCCATTTGATTTAACGGAAGGAGAATCGGAGCTTGTTTCGGGTTATAATGTTGAATATGCCTCTATGTCTTTCGCTTTATTTTTTTTAGCAGAGTATGCACATATTATTTTTATGAGTTGTTTGACTATTCTTTTATTTTTTGGAGGGTGGTTGGTTTGACCTTTTGGTTTAAAAGTTGTTTTTATTGTTTGTTTTTTTTTATGGGCACGAGCATCTTTTCCTAGGATTCGATATGACCAGTTAATGGCCCTATTATGGAAGGGGTATTTGCCTTTTAGTTTGGGGGTCGTTCTTTTTGTTGCAAGTGTTTTGTTTGGATTTAACGGTCCTTCTCCAATATAGGAATGCCATTACGAAAGGATAATCCTATTTTATCTCCAGTTAATGGATTTCTCGTAGACTTGCCCTCTCCTTCAAATATAAGTTATTTTTGAAACTTTGGGTCTTTATTAGGACTGTGTTTAGTTTTACAAATTATAACAGGGTGTTTTTTATCGATGCATTATTGTTCAGATGCGTGTCTTGCGTTTGCTTCTATTGGGCACATAATGCGCGATGTTAATTATGGGTTTTTATTAAGATATTTACATGCAAATGGTGCTTCTTTGTTTTTTTTTTGTCTTTATATTCATATTGGACGAGGGTTATATTACGGGGGGCATTTGAAATTTCATGTTTGGAGCGTTGGGGTTTTGCTTTTTTTATTGACTATGGCGACCGCTTTTATGGGTTATGTTTTGCCTTGGGGCCAAATGTCTTTTTGGGGTGCGACTGTTATTACAAATTTATTATCTGCAATACCCTATTTTGGGGTGGATATTGTTCAATGGGTTTGAGGCGGTTTTAGTGTTTCTGGGGCTACATTAAATCGGTTTTTTAGTTTGCATTTTTTGCTTCCTTTTATTTTAGCCTTTCTTGCTATTATTCATTTAGTCTATTTACATGTTGATGGGTCAAATAATCCTATCGGCTTAAAATCTTTGATGGACAATGTTTCTTTTCATACTTTTTATACTTCAAAAGATCTTTTTGGTTTCTTTTTTTTATTTTTTTTATTTTTTTTTTTTGTTTTTTTTTTGCCTAATTTCTTAGGAGACGCAGAGAATTTTATTCAGGCGAATTCTTTAGTTACTCCTGTTCACATTCAACCCGAGTGGTACTTTTTATTTGCTTATGCCATTTTGCGTTCAATACCAAATAAATTGGGGGGGGTTGTTGCTATGTTTTGTAGTATTTTAATTTTATTTTTTTTACCCATTTTACATAAAAGTGTTTTAAAAGGACTGTCTTTTCGTCCTTTGGGACGAATGGCGTTTTGGTTTTTGATAGTTAATTTTGGTCTTTTGACTTGAATTGGGGCGCAAGTAGTTGAAGATCCCTTTATTTTAATTGGGCAAGTTCTTTCTTTTTTTTATTTTTTTTATTTTTTAGTTCTTGTGCCTGTATTGGGGCTTTTAGAAAATCAATTATTAAAAAGAAATTAACGAAATTTTTCTTTTAGGTGGTTTTATATTGAGTTTGGTGGGTTTAAGCTTTCGTGGTTTTCTTTTAAAGTTTTCTTTTTTTTTTTTTTTGGTTTTTTTTTATTTTTGGTTTTTTGAGTTAGAGTGAGCAAAAATTTTTGTTTTAGTTGGGGGTCTCGCGATTTTACTTTTATTAGGGCCAAAAAAAGAAGAACAAACAGACATTCCCATTTTAAATTTACTTGTTGTTTTAGGGGGGTTTTGTTTAATTTCTTCTAAAAATTGACTTTCTGTTTATTTAGCAATAGAGCTCTCTACTCTTTGTTTTTTTGTTTTAATTGCTAGGGGGTCGGGTTATAGTGCAGAGGCAGGGTTAAAATATTTTGTTTTGGGGGCTCTTTCTTCTGGTTTATTTTTATTTGGTTGTGCTTTGTTGTGTGGAGCTGGGGGCAGTGTATATCTTTCTTATATAGAATTGCTTTTTAATTCAAAGCAAAGTTTTTCTAACGTTTGTGTGCCTATTGGGTACCTTTTAATTATTGCGGCTCTTTTTTTTAAATTGTCTGCCGCTCCTTTTCATATGTGGGTTCCAGATGTTTATGAAGGGGCACCAACAAAAACGGTTGTGTTATTAGCTGTCGTGCCTAAAACAGGCATTTTTTCTCTTTTATTTTCCATTGGATTGCCCATAAGTCTTTTCTTAATTGGAGTTGTTTTTTCTCTTTTTGTTGGGGCTTTAGGTGCTTTAAATCAAACAAGAATCAAACGACTTTTGGCTTATAGTGGGATTGGTCATATGGGGTTTCTTTTATGGGGTTTAGTAAATGGTTCTTTTGAGAGCTTACAAGCAAGTTTGGTTTATCTTTTTATATACATCATTATGACAATTTGTGTTTTTTCTATTATTTTGAGTTTTAATGTGTATAAAAATTTACTTATTGAATTAAGTGGGCTATCCCGGCTCTTACCTTTTCTTTCTATTACTTTTGGGGTTGTTTTTTTTTCTATTGCTGGGATCCCTCCTTTTGCAGGGTTTTTAGGAAAATGGGTGGTTTTATTATCCGGGGTTCTTTCTAAATCTTTTTTTATTTTTTTTTTTGCCGTTTTTTGTTCTGTAATTGCTGGGGTTTATTATGTTAGAATTGTAAAAATTCTTTTTTTTCAAAAAAACTCTTTTTTTTTAATTGCAACAAAAGCTTTAAAAAAAGAGCTCAAATTAAATTTTAAGAGGGTTTTTTTAATTGGTCTTTGTTTTTATTTTATTTTTTTTCTTTTTTTTTCTCCACATTTTGGGTTTTGTTTCACTTCTCAAGTGGTTATGGGGTTGTTTTAAAATGGAAGTTCTTATTTTTGGGTTTTTTTTAAGTACGATTGTTTCCGGGACAATGGCTGTTTCTGCCTTAAACCCTGTGCTTTCTATTTTTTGGCTAATTCTTGTTTTTGTTAATTCTGCGGTTTTTTTTCTTTGACTAGGGGTCGACTTTCTTGCTTTGATGTTTTTACTTGTTTATGTGGGGGCTATTGCTGTTTTGTTTTTGTTTATAGTGATGTTATTAAATTTAATGGACTATCCCCCTGTTTTTAGAGAAGAAGTTGATATGACAAATTATATGCCCGTGGGGTTTCTAATTGGAGTCTTTTTTTTTTCAGAAATTGCTTCCAGTTGATTTATTATCTTTCCTCGAGTTGAAAGTTGAGATTTGTCTTTTCCTTGGTCCCTTGTTTCTTATCATAATATTGAGGCATTAGGGTCGGTTTTGTATATAACTTGTTTTTGTTTCTTTTTTTTAGCAGGTTTTGTTTTATTAGTTGCTATGATTGGTGTTATTGTTTTAACTCAAGAAATAGAACCTTTAACTAAAAAACAAGCTCTTTTTATTCAAATAAATAGATAATGAGTGGCTCTTCTTATTTTGAACAGTTTAATGTTGTGTGGCTATTTGGTTTGACAAATTCTGCTATAATGATGCTTCTTGTCATTTTTATGGTTTTGTTGTTTTTAAAAGGGATTGATTTGATCCCTAAAAGATGGCAATCTTTTTTTGAATTAGTGTGTTTTCATTTTTATTATGTGGCAAAAGAGAACTTAAGTATTGAGGGTTTAAAATTTTTTCCTTTTATTCTTTCTCTCTTTTTTTTTTTAGTCTTTTTAAATATCTTTGGTTTATGTCCTTATGTCTTTACCCCAACAACTCATATTATTGTAACTCTTGGGTTTTCTTTTTCGATAATTATCGGGGTTACTCTCTCTGGGCTTTTAAGGTTTAAAAAAGATTTTTTTAGTATTTTAATGCCAAGTGGGGCCCCCTTAGTTCTTGCTCCTCTTTTGGTTTTAATAGAAACGGTTAGTTATTTTTCTCGGGCTATCTCTTTGGGAGTTCGTTTGGCCGCAAATCTTTCTGCTGGACATCTTTTGTTTGCTATCCTAGCGGGTTTTGGTGTGATTTTTAAATCGGCAATTGTAATTATGGTTTTTATTACATTATTAGAAATTGCTGTTGCGATTATTCAAGCTTATGTTTTTTGTTTGTTGACAACTATTTATTTGGCGGACACACTTGTTTTACATTAATGAGTCTTTTTTGGTTGATTCTTTTAGTTGGAACAATTAGTATGATGGAGGTTTCGAGAGAAAAAAAAAGTCTTTTAAAAAAACGAGCCCTTGAGTGGTCTTTGGCTATTTTTTTTAGTGCTTTGGTTTTATGGGGGGGGGTTGCTGGAGAAGGACATTTTCAATTTATAGAACTCGTTGAATGAGGGGGGTTTTTAGATTGGGGTCCTCTCTTTTTTACTTTAGATAGTGTTTCTTTGTTTCTTTTGCTTTTAACAACTTTTTTAATTCCGATTTGTATTTTAATTAGTCAGAAATCGACAAAGTTTTTATTTAAAGAGTTTTTATTATGTCTATTTTTTTTAGAAATTTTATTGGTTGGTGTTTTTTTAGGGTTTGACCTTCTTTTATTTTATATTTTTTTTGAGGGCGTTTTAATACCAATGTTTTTTTTAATTGGTATTTGAGGTTCTCGAGAAGAAAAAGTTCGTGCTTCTTTTTATTTTTTTTTTTTTACTTTTGCAGGGTCGGTTTTCTTTTTTTTTGTAATACTTTTTTTATATCAGACAATTGGGACAACCAATTATTTTCTTTTACTTAATACGAAATTGTCTTTGAGTGTTCAAAAATGAGCGTTAGTTGGTGTTTTTCTTAGTTTTGCTGTCAAACTACCGCTTATTCCTTTTCATATTTGGCTTCCACAAGCACATGTAGAAGCTCCTGTTGCAGGTTCTGTTATTTTAGCGGGGATTTTATTAAAACTAGGAGGTTATGGTCTTTTGCGTTTTTCTTGGCCTCTTTTTCCAGAGGCTTCTTTTTATTGATCTCCAGTTATTGTTTTTTTTAGTGTTATTGCAGTTGTTTATGGGGGGTTGATGACATGTCGTCAAATTGATTTTAAACGACTTGTTGCTTATTCTTCTGTTGCACATATGGGGTTAGTCCCCGTGGGTATTTTTACACATATTATGGAGGGGTTGGCCGGGGCTGTTTTTTTAATGTTAGCACATGGTTTTGTTAGTTCTGCTCTTTTTATTGGAGTGACTTTTTTATATGATCGTCATCACACGCGTTTAATAAAATATTATCGGGGTTTGACTTTAACTATGCCATTTTTTGCTGTTTCCATGCTTGTTTTGTCTTTATCAAATATGGGGCTTCCTTTAAGTTGCAATTTTGTTGGGGAGTTCTTTTCTTTACTTGCGGCGTTTAAATATTATTATGGGGTTGGGGCGCTTGTTGTTTTTGGGGTTCTTTTTTCTGCTATTTATTCTCTTAGTTTGTTTAACCGTATTTCTTTTGGAGGAGGGTCTAACTATCTTCTTTTTAATAGAGATTTAAATCGACAAGAGGGCTTTACAATACTTCCTTTTCTTATAATAATTTTTCTTGGAGGGGTTGTACCTTTTTTTGTTATTAATTTGGTTAAAAACAGTCTTGTTTTTAGCCCAGTTGGTTAGCCCTTTGAGGGGACAGTCTATGACTCTCTTTCTTTATCAGCTTCTTCAATTAGCTTTTTGAGTTATAATAGGACTGTTTAAAAGAAGATAGTTTGAAATTGGCAGAAAATATTAGAAAAAAAATAAAGTGGGTCCTTTGGTTTTGGGGATTAAAAAGCTTTTGGTCTGGGTAATACATGCTAGTGCATGCGAACAGGTGAGGGTGAAAGAAAAAGTTTATTTTTTTTTATTGTATTAGGAAAAGAAGAGGTTTTTTTCTTCTTTCCAAAGATGCATGGTTAAACCACATTTTCACTGAAACAAGGGAAAACATTGGCAGCAGTAAAGAATTTTATGCAATATACGAAAGTAAGACATAGGCAGAACCTTTTAACCTGTCAAATTAAGTGCCAGCAGACGCGGTGAAACTTAAGGGTTTGTTTTTTAGAAAAAGCAGAAAGCGTGTAAAGGTAAAGCATTTAAAATAAATAGAATTTTTTTAGTAATAGTGCAATATTAAAAGAAAAAAAAGAATTTTTTATGTGAAGACAATTTATTTTTTTTCTTTAACACGAAGGTTCTGGGAGCAAACAGGATTAGAGACCCTGGTAGTCGATACAGTAAAAGAAAGTCGCTTGAGTAGTACGGTCGCAAGATTAAAATTCAAAAAACTTGGCTGTTCATTGTTATTTAGAGGAGCGTGTTGCTTAATTCGATAGTCCGCGAGTTACCTTACCAAAACTTGTTTTTCAGGTGTTGCATGGCCGTCGTCAATTTATGTTTGATACAATAGATTAAACCCTAGAAAGGTTGAAGTCAGGTATTATTGCCCTTATGTTTTGGGGTTAAATGCGCTACATTTTTTTTTTAATAAAAAAAAAGAGTTCGGATTGTCTTTAAAAGAGGATGATTAAGTTGAATTTAATAGTAATTGAAAAGTAGAGCGTTTCAATGAATTTCCCGCAATGTTAGTACAAATTGCCCGTCGCCTCTACTGAGGTAAACAAAGTAGAGTAAGTCGTAACATAGTAAGGGTGAGGGAACTGGCCCTTGATGCCCAAAGATTAATAATATCAATTATTACCTTGAAGTTAAAAAATTAATAAAAGAACATAGTAAGGGCGAGGTAACTAAAGGGAGCGGATCTATGATATAAATTGTAGGCAAGGTAAATGGGACGAACCCATAAAATAGACTTTTGTTTGGTGGGGGATGCGATATCATTCATATCATTTAGCGGAACCCTCTCCCTGACCTTTTCTGGGGGCGACGGCCGCGTTTTTTTTGACTATTGGTTTAGTGTCTTTTTTTCATTATGGGCAACGTTTTTTTTTAGGATTAGGATTTTTAGTTATGGTTGGAGTTATGTTTGTTTGATGACAAGATGTAATACGAGAGTCTACCTTTCAAGGGCATCATTCTTTAATTGTAAAACAAGGAATTAAATATGGTATGCTTTTATTTATTCTTTCAGAAGTCCTTTTTTTTTTTTCTTTTTTTTGGGCCTTTTTTCATAGTAGTTTGGCCCCTGCGGTGGAATTGGGGGTAGTATGACCCCCACAAGGTGTCTCTGCATTAAATCCTTTCTCTGTTCCCTTATTAAATACTGCTGTGCTATTAAGTTCCGGGGCAACGGTGACATGGGCTCATCATGCCATTGTTTGTGGGGCTAAAAAAGAAGCGCAGTTGGGTTTGTTTTTAACACTTTTATTGGGAATAGTCTTTACAAGTTTACAGGCAATTGAGTATTATGAGGCTCCGTTTGCTTTGTCAGATTCTGTTTATGGATCAACTTTTTTTGTTGCAACTGGGTTTCATGGATTACATGTTTTAATTGGAACGACTTTTTTATTTGTTTGTTTTTTTCGTTTGTTATCTAATCAATTTACTCGCCGTCAACATGTGGGTTTTGAGGCGGCTAGCTGGTACTGACATTTTGTTGATGTAGTATGGCTATTTTTATATGTTTGTATTTACTGATGGGGCTCTTAAAAATGTTTTTGTTGATTGGTTTTATTATGGTGGGGTTGTGGCTTCTTGGTAATTCTACCGGTCGCTTTTTAAAAAATAAATTTGATGTCTGCTTTTTAAAAAACAAACCTTTTGGCCGCTTTTTAAAAAACAAAATTTCAGCCCGCTTTTTAAAATATAAATTTGATGTCTGCTTTTTAAAAAATAAATTTTATGTTTGATTTTTAGTTAATAATATTTTTTTTAAGATCATTTGGGCGATAAAGGCGATGGCTATTTTAGTTTTTGTTGCACTCCTTTTTTTAAAGTGGGTGTGCTTAGTCGCGGACGGGCTAGCATATTTTTTGGAGAGAGGAGATTTTTCTTTTTTAATTGCACATGCAATGGAAAGGGAACTCGTTGAGGGGGGCGTTAGCCCATTGAACAGACACACACCAGTTGTGTCAGAGAGCGAACCACTGCAAGTGGTCCCTGAGATAGAAGAAGAAGGCCCTCAGGCTATTTCACAAGAGGGGGTTCAACCACCCACTCTATCTCCTCCACCCGAGGAATCTCCTCAGTTAAATCGCTCCAATAGGCTCCGGCCTTTGGAGAATTTAGTGGGGGCAAGGCCACCCTGAGCTGCCTCTCTTCAACCAGGAGAGTTCCCCCCAAACATAAGGCTCGTGGGGTCAGAAACCCCAGAGAGCGAAGCTCTTTTTCAAAGAGACTTAGCCCGGCCTTATGGTTCACCCTTCTTTTTTGTTAGAGACACTCCTTCGACAGAGGATATTTCTTTAATAAATTCTTCCTCTACGATCGACTCTTCTTCTATAGAGCAAGTTGTCCCGTCTAATGTTATTCCCTCCTCACCTCTTAGAAGCGCAGGGCCGATTTTGGATGCCAGTGTTAGTGAGGAAGAGCACTCTGTGCCAAATAACAACTAACAAGAGGCAAAAATGAAGGTTTGGTTTTTTTTATGTCTTTGTATTTACTAATGAGGTTCTTAAAAATGTTTCAAGACGGGGCCGAGGCTTGGTGTCTGGGTTTTCAAGACGTGGCAGACCCAGTGGCGGAAGAAATTATTTTTTTTCATGATCAGGTGATGTTTTTGTTGGTTATTATTGTTACTGTTGTTTTGTGGCTTATTGGTGAGGCTTTAAAAAATAAATTTTATGATCGCTTTTTAGTTGATGGGACTTTTTTAGAAATTATTTGAACTATAATACCGGCAGTTATTTTAGTTTTTATTGCATTACCTTCTCTTAAATTATTGTATTTAATGGATGAAGTGGTCTCTCCGGCTTTAACCGTAAAGGTGGTTGGACATCAGTGATATTGGTCTTATGAATATTCAGATTATGAGGGGGAGACATTAGGGTTTGATTCTTATATGGTTCCAACATCAGATTTAACTTCAGGGGAGAATCGTTTGTTGGAAGTTGATAACAAACTTATTCTTCCAATTTTAACTCATATAAGGGTTTTGGTTACAGGGGCGGATGTTTTGCATTCTTTTGCGGTTCCTTCTTTAGGGTTAAAAATAGATGCTGTTCCAGGTCGTCTTAACCAAACGGGGGTTTTTATTAAAAGGCCGGGGGTTTTTTTTGGACAATGTTCTGAGATTTGTGGTGCAAATCATTCTTTTATGCCAATTGTTATAAAAGGAGTTTGGGTTGAAGAATATCTTCATTATTTGAAATGTATTATAAATACCTAGTTCTGGTAGTTATTTTATTTTTATTGGGGAGCTGGGGTATAATTTTAAACCGAGGACATTTTATTATTATGATTGTTTCCATTGAGCTGCTTTTATTATCTACTTTTTTTTTCTTTTTAATAAATTCTAAAGAAATTGATGTTTTAATAGAACAAGTGTATATGATAATGGGTTTAACAATTGCGGCAGCCGAGTCTTCAATTGGTCTAGCTATTTTGGTTGCTTATTATCGTATTCGAGGGACAATAGTTTTAAAATCTTTTAGTTCTTTACGAGGTTAAGGATGAGGTTTTTTGTTTTTTGTTTTTTGGTAATTGTTTTAGCGGGGTTGTTTTCTATTGTTTCTTTTTTTCTAGGAGAGAAAGTACCAGATCGAGAAAAGGTTTCTGCTTATGAATGTGGGTTTGTGCCATTTAGTTTTTTGGGCCGTCCTTTTTCAATACGATTTTTTTTAATTGGCATTTTATTTCTAATCTTTGATTTAGAGATTAGTTTTTTTTTTCCTTGGTGTGTTTTATATAATTCTATTGCCCCTTTTGGGTTTTGAACTATGGTTGGGTTTTTCTTTATATTAACTTTAGGTTTGGTCTATGAGTGGTTAAAGGGGGGTTTAGAGTGAGAGTAAAAAAAAGAGTAGAAGAAAAAGTCCCATCTGTTATGGGAGTAGTAGTTATAAGTATCCCAACTCCGGTTTCTGCTTTAATCCATGCGGCAACAATGGTTACGGCGGGTGTGTTTTTATTAATTCGAGCATCTCCTTTGTTTGATGTTGTTCCTCTTATGTTAATTATTATAACAACGATTGGGGTTTTAACGGTGTTTTTTGCTGGTACAATTGGTTTAGTTCAAAATGATTTGAAAAAAATAATTGCTTATTCTACTTGTAGTCAACTAGGATATATGGTTGTTGCTTGTGGGCTTTCTCATTTTTCTATTGGTTTGTTTCATTTAATGAACCATGCTTTTTTTAAAGCTTTGTTATTTTTGAGTGCGGGTTCTTTAATCCATGCGGTGGTTGATGAACAAGATGTAAGGAAAATGGGGGGGCTCTCCTTTTTTCTTCCTTTAACTTATATTTTTTTTATTATAGGATCTTTTTCTTTAATGGGATTTCCTTTTTTAACAGGGTTTTATTCAAAAGATTTGATTTTAGAGTTTGCTTTTGGGCAATTTTATTTAATTTTTGTTTATTTACTCGGGTGTTTTTCTGTTTTATTAACTGCAATATATTCTATTCGTCTAATTTTTTTATCTTTTTTATCCAATACAAACTTAAAACGAGGAGTCTTTTTTTTTCTTAAGGAAGGGGAGGGACTTCTTTTAGCCCCTTTGGGTATATTGGCTTTGGGAAGTATTTTTTGGGGTTATTTTTGTAAAGAAATGATTTGAAGTTTTCAAACAGGGACTTCCCCTGTGCTTTTTTTAAATATTAAACTTCTTCCTGTTTTTTTAAGTTTAGTTGGAGTTTTTGGAGTGCTTTTTTTTTTTTATTTTTTTTTATCTAAAACTTTGTTTTTCTTTTTTTCTATTTATAGTTTTTTGGGCTCTGCTTGACAAATTAATTGTTTTTTTAATTTTTTTTTTTTAAAAAAAATATATAAAATTGGACATATAATTACAAATTTAACTCTTGATAAGGGGGTGTTAGAGCTTGTTGGGCCAAAGGGAATTGTTAATTTTTTGATTTTACAAGTACAAAGATTAAGTAGTTTTCAGTCTGGGCTTGTTTTTAATTATGCTTTGGTTTTCTTTATTGGAGTTGTTGTTTTTATTGTTTTATTATAGAGAATTCGGTTAAAGTAAGCCATTGGCCTTCAAAGCTAAAAATGTAGGTGCAAGTCCTACTTTCTCTGAAAATGCCACAATTAAACACAATAATGTTTTTAAATCAATATGGGTATACTTTTTTTTTATTTTTTGTTCTTTTATTTTTTTTTTTGTTTATTCTTTTACCCCAAGTAAAAAAAAACTTTTTTTTTAGAAAAAAAATAAGTACAAAGGGATTATCAAAAGAATCTTTTTTAATAAAAGAAGTTGTTTTTATTTGATTATAATGAAAAATAATTATTTTATTCGTTGGGTTTTTTCTACAAATCATAAAGATATAGGTACTTTATATTTAGTTTTTGGTGTTGGAGCAGGTTTAATTGGGACTGCTTTTAGTATGCTTATACGACTGGAGCTTTCTGCGCCAGGCGCTATGTTAGGTGATGACCATCTTTATAATGTAATTGTAACAGCACATGCTTTTATTATGATTTTTTTTTTAGTAATGCCGGTTATGATTGGGGGATTTGGAAACTGGTTAGTGCCATTATATATTGGGGCACCGGATATGGCGTTCCCCCGATTAAATAATATTAGTTTTTGGTTATTACCACCTGCTTTGCTTTTATTGTTAGGCTCTGCTTTTGTTGAACAAGGCGCAGGAACGGGATGAACGGTCTATCCTCCTCTTTCTGATATTTATGCGCACTCTGGGGGTTCTGTTGACATGGTTATTTTCAGTCTTCATTTAGCTGGGGTTTCTTCTATCTTAGGAGCAATAAACTTTATTACAACGATTTTCAACATGCGAGCCCCTGGTATTTCTTTTAATAGAATGCCTTTGTTTGTTTGGTCTATTTTAATAACTGCTTTTTTATTACTTTTATCTTTGCCTGTATTAGCAGGTGCAATTACTATGTTATTAACAGATCGAAATTTTAATACAACTTTTTTTGATCCTTCTGGAGGTGGAGACCCTATTTTATTCCAACATTTATTTTGGTTTTTTGGGCATTCTTCTGGGTGCCAACTAATTTTGCTATATGCTGGAACAGCTGTGAGTATAGTGGTACACCAACTTTTGGTTGTCGTAACAATCCACGCTCGATACAGCCAATCAGCAGGAAACAGAAGTTGCAAGAGAGTATTCCCTTTAACTGATTGCAATAAATGTCATACATTTGGGCTTACTGGATCCTCAGAGACTGTACGCAAAAATTCTTCATTGTCAGTGCATTGTCCTCAACATTCTAGACCAACCACAGATAAGGAGTTTGGGTATTATTTAGCAGGATTGATAGAAGGAGGTGGAAGTATAGTGGTTAGTAAAGACAAAGGTTATATTTTCATTTGTTTTCATCTAAAAGACGTATCAACCGCTTATTATATTAAAAAACGTTTAGGTTTTGGTTCTATGGTAAAACCAAAAAATAAAAAAGCAATAAACTTAACTATAGTGGGCCGACGAGGTCTTTTAAAAGTAGTTGATTTGGTAAATGGTAAATTTAGGAGTAAGAAAATAGAAAGTTTACATAAATTAATTTATTATCTTAATGAAAATATTCAAGCATTTCCTAAGGACACTTCGTCTGTATTAATAAATCATTGATTAGCCGGGTTTTTAGATGCAGATGGTTATTTTCAAGTAAGAATAATAAATAGGGATCGAAAATTTCCTTATGAGGTAAGACTTCATTTAAAAGTAGACCAAAAAACAAAGGATGTGCTTAATCTTCTTCATGAGGTTTTTGGGGGATATGTAGGATATCGAGAAAAGCAAGATACTTATTACTATCAATCTACCGGATTTCAGCAGGCTTTAACGGTAATAAGATATTTAGATCGTTATCATGTTTTGTCAAAATGGTTAGAGTATCGGCAATGACGTCGGGTGTATTTCTTGGTACAAGAAGGCGGTCATAGAATTGAGGCGGGCGTAGAGAAGATAGAGAAAATTAAAAAAATGATGGAGAAGATGAGACAGTCCGAACACTAACGTGAGTTAGTGAGTGTTATTTGGTAGTCAAGGGAATCTACCGAAGCCTGGATTTGAGGGTCAATTGACTCAAAAAATTCAGAGACCAACAAATGCCTGAAGTTTATATTTTAATTTTGCCTGGTTTTGGTATGATTTCTCAAATAATCCCGACTTTTGTTGCTAAAAAACAAATTTTTGGGTATTTAGGGATGGTTTATGCGATGCTTTCAATTGGTCTTCTTGGGTTTATTGTTTGAGCCCATCATATGTTTACTGTTGGGATGGATGTAGATACAAGAGCCTATTTTACTGCTGCTACTATGATTATAGCTGTGCCAACTGGGATTAAAGTTTTTAGTTGGTTGGCAACTATTTATGGGGGTGTTCTTCGGTTAGATACTCCAATGCTTTGAGCTATGGGGTTTGTTTTTTTATTTACAATAGGCGGTTTAACAGGGGTTATATTAGCAAATAGTTCTCTTGATATCGTTCTACATGATACATATTATGTAGTTGCACATTTTCATTATGTTCTTTCTATGGGGGCTGTCTTTGCTATTTTTGGGGGGTTTTATTATTGAATTGGGAAAATTAGTGGATATTGTTATAATGAGTTCTATGGAAAAATCCACTTTTGATTAATGTTTATTGGGGTTAATTTGACTTTTTTCCCACAACATTTTTTAGGTTTAGCCGGGTTTCCAAGACGATATTCTGATTTTGCAGATGCTTTTGCGGGTTGAAATTTAATAAGTTCCTTAGGTTCTGTTATTTCAATCTTGGGCGTTATTTGATTTTTATATATTGTATTTGATCTTTTTGTTAAAGAAAAAAGGTTCTTGGGTTGAATAAATGGGAGTTCTTTAGAGTGAGTCCATCTTTCTCCTCCTTTGTTTCATACGTATGAAGCACTCCCGCCTATTTCCACTTTTGATTAAAAAAAAACTAAAATGAATATCTTTTTTAATTTAACTGGTTTATTGGTTTGGTCAACGGCTAAGGTCTTAACTCTAACAAATTCTGTTTTATTTTATAAGGGGGGCCTGTTAATCAAAATCGCTTTAGCGGGATCTTTTGCGGGCTTCGTTGGAAGCCTCGATCTTTTTAATGGGCAAGGTGTTTCATTTTTAGAAAATCAAGATTTATAACCTGGGGGGGGTCGGTACTCAAACCGCAGAGGTTACTTTGGCTTTATGCAATCATTTTTCAGATATTTTGGGAGTTGAGTATACAGATGTTTTGACAGGGGTTTTTTCGGGGGTTGCGCACTCTTGTGCGCTAGATGTTTTGATCAGAACCCCATATGATTTTTTCTCTTGTCCTAACCCCTCTATGTACAGAGGGATGGGCCAACTATTTTTGTCTCATGGGAATATGGGAAACTCTTCTTTGAACGTTTCTCTTGGGCTATTTTCAGAATTAGCCCTCCAAAAAACAGGCATTATGGTTACTCCGATTTTTTCCAATCAGACCGACATTTTGCAGTTGATGGGTGGGGCTTTTATCGAAAAATTTGGGTTTGACGTTAACCAAGTGATTTTTGTAACGAGAGGAGAGTCGGACCTATTTGGCCAAGAGTTTCTACAAAAAGCGTGTCTTACCAACCCGGGACAAAAAGGCCCTTATTGTTATATGCTTAAAGATTATTACGTGACAGATTTCTATAATAAAATTACGTTGATGGGGAGTCCTCACGATAAAATAATTGTGAGAGCAATGAGATAAAGATTTTTATTTTTATATTGGAGAGTGTGAGATTAGAGAGTGTGAGATAGGATAAATCTTTTATGTAAGACAGACTAAGGGTCGGTCTTTGGGCTCATGCCCCGAGAAAAGTGAGTTAGAAACTCCCCCTTACATAAAAGATTTTGTTTTATTTTTATATTGGAGAGTGTGATGGGGGATAAACTTTTTA